GGATTTCTAAATTCTCATAGGGACCACCCGGAATTCCTTCCAGGGCCTGTTGAATTATTTTTATAGATTCCGTCATTTCACTGATTCGGACTAAATAACGAGCTAATGAATCTCCTTCTTTTTGCCACTGGATTTCCCAATCAAATTCGTCGTAACACTCATAATGATCAACTTTCCGAAGATCCCATTTGATTCCAGATGCTCGTAGCATTGGGCCGGATAAACCCCAATTTATTGCTTCTTCTCCACCAATAACGCCTATCCCTTCAACTCGTTCTAAGAAAATAGGATTTCGCGTAATAAGTTTTTGATATTCAACAATTCCTGTTAAAAAATAATCACAGAAATCCAAACATTTATCTAGCCAGCCGTAAGGTAGATCGGCCGCCACTCCTCCGATACGAAAATAATTATGCATCATTCTCATACCGGTGGCAGCTTCGAATAGATCATATACTAATTCTCTTTCTCTGAAAATATAGAAAAAGGGGGTCTGTGCACCAATATCTGCCATAAAAGGTCCAAGCCATAATAGATGAGAAGCTATACGACTCAACTCCAACATAATTACTCTGATATAGCTGGCCCTTTTAGGGACTTGAATATTCCCCAACTGTTCTGGTCCATTTACGGTTATTGCTTCCGTGAACATAGTGGCTAAATAATCCCAACGCGTTACATAAGGCAAATATTGTATAATTGTTCGGTTTTCCGCAATTTTTTCCATTCCTCTGTGTAAATAACCTAATATTGGTTCACAGTCAACAACATCTTCACCATCTAGAGTAACGATGAGACGAAGAACACCATGCATTGATGGGTGGTGAGGCCCCATATTGACTATCATAAGGTCTTTTTCTGTAGCTGATAGATTCATAAGTTTTTCCTCGATTCATTCTTACATGAATTGTTGAAAACGAAAACAAGTACATCAAAATGAAAATCTAATAAATCGACTAATTCAAAATTTGCAAATTAACGATTTTTTGATTCCCGAATATCCAACTCACCAATTAATTCTTTATAACGTATTTTATTTGTCTTTGATAAATAAGATAGCAGTCGTTGACGTTTTCCTAGAATTTTACGTAGACCTCTCTGAGATAAATAGTCTTTTTTGTGCAATTCCAAATGTGAAGTAAGTCTTCGTATCTTATTGGTGAAACTAACTATTTGAAATTCAGCGGACCCCCTGTTTTCTTCTTTTTTTTCTTGAAAAATAACTGAGATGAATGAATTTTTTACCATAAAACCAAAAAATTTCCCCTTTTTTTGAATGTGAATTTTACTGATCAGTAATAATAATACCAGTCATTTTGATATACACGATGATTTTAAGTTCGTTATGAACTTTATCATTTTTTTTTTTCAAATAAAATTAATCAATCCGGGTTTCGATTTGATTCGTATAGGGATACAAAAGAGTGAGAGATTTCTACAAAAGAGAAAATTTTAGAGTTCAAATAAGAGGATTTTGTTGATTCATTTGTCGATCTAATTGATATGTATGTCATTAAATTAGTATCGTGTATCAGAATAAAATGTAAGACAATCCTTGTGACCATCTATTTGTTTTCATATACCCGGCACGATACATACATAATATAGGGGAAAATGTACCATTAAAATGTACCATTAACGAATTTTCAGACGCGGATACATACGGATCCTTATCATACTGAAACGACTGCCGTTATTAGTATTAAACCAATATCGATTCATACAAGCTAAATCTTCTAATCGATAATTGGGCCAAAGAAAGAACTTTAATTTAATTAGTTTCTTTTTATCACTATCAAGATGTTTGTTTTTAGTCAAAACTTGACCACAGTTTTTTACATTATTTAAAAATACTGCATTTCTATGCATACCATTTTTATCCCTGGAATTGAAAGAAATTCGAATTCGCAATTCTCGCCGGTGGTTAGGGGATAAAATATTTTCAGGAACAAACAAATCATAATGATTTTTGTCTTTATTTTCAGTCATCTTTTGATGTCTTGCAATAAATTCATAAAAATGATTTTTATCAATATAGTTTTTTTCTTGGTATCTTTGATTAATTTGGTGTTTATTTTTATGAACCAACAAAATACTTATAGTTTGATATAGAATAAATTGTCCATCATTTTTTACCGACAGACGAACTGGATCGATAATCAATATTCCTTTTTTCATTAATTCTCTAAGAGTTAAATCCTTCTGAATCATCAAAATATCCAGATTCATCTCTCCCCGTTGAATAGAGGATATAACAATTTCGTTTGGATTTATCAGTCTAAGCAGGAGGCAATATACTTTGATATTATTGATTATTCTTTGATTTAAAGAATCATCCCATCTCAATTGAAAACGCAAATACCTTTTTAGGAAGAAATCAAGCTCTGCTTCCGTGTTGCTCTTGTATTGCTTTTTCTTTCTACGTTTTTTTTTGTCTGATTTATCATAATCTTCTTCAACATCTTTTTCTTGGTTTGAGAGAACGGATTTAAAATTTCCTTGTTTTTGTGCATCTGATACAAGACCCCCTTCACCTATGGGTTCTTTTTCTTCTTGATTTCGATTCTCTAATCCAATAATTTGTTTTTCGTTTGGTGCTATAAGGGAGTCCCTTTTTTTATTTTCAATAATATTTTTATTAATGTTCCTATTTCCATTAAAATTGAAAAGAAGTAATTTTATTGGTATGATCCATGGTTTAACCTTATATGCATTATATAGCAGCACAAATTCTGGGAAGAACCAAAGTTCTAGATTCGGTATAGGATGACTTAGTATTTCTTCATTCAGTCCCATCCAATCAAAATGGCTTCCTTTTTTATTGGATGGGTTGCTTTCTTGATCTTGATAAATTGTGAAATAAAAAAGGTCCATTTTATCAATTATTTGATAATTCTTAACCACAGTCTTAATATTTTTCTTACTCTTGGTACTGGTATCGACCCAGGACTCAATATCGACCTTATTTCTAAGACAAAAATCAAGAATTCTCCAATTAAAAAACTTTCTGTGCGAAAAATTCCCCATAGCATCTAGGATATCGCCTTCTCCTAGATAATTATGGATGGGGATATCCCTCAGTGTATCAAAAAAATTTTGTTTATCCATGTTGTAATGATAAGAACTCTCTTCCCTCTTATTTACTTGGAATGGTGATCCATAAGCATACGGGTCCCTCTTATCTTGATAATTAATAGATTTATATGATAAAAAATCATATCCATAGTGTTTTTTAAAATTAGATTTTTTATATTTTTGTTCTTGATTCAGTTTATATTCTTGAGTTAGTAATGAGTTCGCTTGAAAATCATTTTTTTTTTCGTAATGAATTAATCTTTCTTTTTCATCTGAATCCCATTTTGGTAAATGTTTATTTTGAGCCAGATAGTGTTGATTGACTCCATTTCGCCATTGTCCTGGTCCTAATTTTAGCCATCTATTCTGAACTAAATCGTATTGATAACGACTCCTTAACCAGTTTTTCCATTCATTCATTCCAGAATGCCAAACAATTTTCTGTCTTAACCCATAATGATGTCTTAATCTGGAATGAGATACTCCCCGTTCTTCAAAATAATCTTTTATTTCATTTTTAAGAAAAAGAGATGTTCCATGATATTGAAGGATAGGTTTGAATTTATAAAAACTAATAACTTGGGTTTGTGATAATTTGTAAAATACATATGCTTGTGAGAGGGAGGATAAGTCACAAAAAGCTTTTTCATTTTTATTTCTAATACTAATATTAGAAAGTGAAGAAAGTGAGGTTTTTATAGTTGAAATAAAATGAGTTGTATTTTTAGTTGTTTTATTAATTCTTTCTTGATTTGCTTCATTATTGTGAATGAAGTTCTCAATCATTTTTTTTGTTGATTCAAGAAAAAGTTGGGTATTGGTTCTTGGAATATTAATGATATATAGAAGAATATCCATGTATATCTTTTCAATGAAAAAATTTATAAAAAAATAGAATTTCCGGATTAATCGAATATTTCTTCTTTTTACTATTTGCCAAAATTTTTTTGATGATTCTAATATTTTATCCTGATAACTTATTTTGTTAGAACTACTATTTATTTCTTGAGTTAGAAATTCGTTTTTCTTGTCTTTTATAATTAGAATTTTTTGTATTTGATTTTTGATTGTGTTTGTTCTCTTAGTCAGATCTTTTATTTTTTTTTCGGTTAATGAATAATTTGTCCACGACATAGATTGAATTTGAAGGGATGATTTGTGAATCATCTTATTACTGATTATCGAATCCTTTTTAGTTTCGCCCAATTCATATGGTTCTCTCAACCCAAAAAATGGAATTGGATTTATTTTTGAAAGTTCTTTTATTATTCCTTTTAGAAATAGAATGCTTTGAGTGATCCATTTTTTTGTTTCTTTTGAAGCTTTTCGAAACAATTTAGTTTTTTCTTTTAAAATTGTTAAAGCTATAAAACATTTCGTTTTCCATTTTTTTATTTTTTTTTTTAGTTCTTTAAAAATAGGCTCAAAAAACGAACGCCGTTTTCGGGGAGAACCAAAGGGAAGTTCAGTTTCCATTCCCCAAACTGTTAAAAAGCAAAAATCATTCTTTTGACCTTTCTTTTTTTTCATTGGATCTTTATGAGAGGGTTGTAGTTTAAATCTGTGCCAAGGTTTCAGGCAAAAAGGAAATAGGATCTTTATCTGAATACCGTCTGTTAACCAGTTTTTTGGAAATTCGGTTTCGGATAATTGAACACCATTATAAGTGCATTTAACATGCATTTCTCGATTCCAATCCGTTAAATCCTCAGACCACTCAGGAAATTGAAATAATAACATACGGGCAATGTTTTTAACTATTATCAGTGAAGGTAATATAATATATTTTCTAAGAATTGATTGGGTTATTAACACGGAGCCCCTTATTACTTGAGCAAGTAAAAGACTATCCCAAGCTTCTGCTATTTCTATCCTCATTTTCTCTTCTCTTTTGTATTTTTCTCTTTTGGCCTCGTCTTTTTTCT